GCTAAGCTGCCTACTGTGAGGATCTAGCCGTTGCTTCATGCTCACCTTCCTTCATAAGAATAGGCTAGGATTAGTCCGGATCTAGCCTTAGTGTAGTAAATACCATCAACAGGATGAACTATATTTGAAGGAAGGCATCTATTCAAGTCTTTACTGAATTCGATATGCGTAGATTCGATTCGGAGAAGAGATTCTTTCTTGTAAGAACATGGCAAGCTAAGTGAAGTCATTCAGAACTGGCAAGCACCCGGAAGCACTAGACCAATAAGCTAGATCTCCCTACGGGGCATTGCACGTTTAGCCAGACCGCTCCGCTCGTGCTTCTCCTTGCGTCTTGCACTAGAACAGGGAAATCGCTACTAAAGCACTTTCTCTCATGAATTGAAAGAGTTCTATCTCATATAGGGTCAAAATCTACTGCTTATACTCTTGCAAGCAAGGCGAGAAGCGATTCTCTTAGCCGGCATACCTACCCGACGAATCAAAAAAGCTAGAATAAGGCAATCCATGGGCATGGAACCCCGAAATAGCCAATCTACAATCAAACTTTTAATCAGGTCGAAAAATGATTGCCGGTGGGTAGAACCAAGACTCATTTTAGCCAGGAGCTTACTTTCACTACTTATTTAGCTACTTTAGGTCGTTGTAGTCCATAAATAAAAAGAAAACTTTATCAGAGCTTGCATTCGATGCCGTTGATTCAATTTCTTCACCACCGGTAGCAATCAATTCTAAAAAGAAGCTTCCGGAAAGATATTCTAGTAAATAGAAAACTCGCCATTCATTCATGAACTGTCTTGCCCGTGCCATCAAGAGCTCCAGCTGCAAGAGGATAGGATCTTTTTAGGCTGGGCACGAAAGCTGCATTGATTTGACTTCTTTGCTTCTGCTATTGAAGCGAAAAACCCCAAGAAAACTTTATCAATTCTCATTCTTCTTTGGCGACAAGGAAGGCTACCCCTGGGTAAAAGTACTAATCCGTCTATCTACTTACTACCTAACTAAGAGAATGGTATTTACTGAGAGAAGTAGTACGAGGAGCTAGATTGTTGCTGTCTTCTTTTTGGCAGTGGGATAGGGAAACTGTGAGGACTGAACTTTCACTTTCTTACTTGAACTCATAGCTCTTTCTCTTTTTCTCTTTTGAGAGCTGTATGTAACTACAGTTCTTTATGGGCTGGGGAAATCTCCTAAATGACAAGAGAGGAAGATAGAGTTAGCATTGATTGGGAAGGAAGGAACTAGTAATCCATTTAAGAGGACTTTACCCTAGAAAAAGTAAAAGGGAGGGAAGGAACTGACTTTTTCTAACTCGGAATGATTTGGAAGTGCGAGATGCACTAATCGGAAAGAGACTCTCTCTTGACCTGACTTTCCCTATTGGCTTTGACTGCGGTAAGTAATTCACTCAAACCGATTCCATTTATGGATACTTGGAGGGTGGGAAAACTCTTTCTTTTATCAGGATGAAAGGCTTAGCCGCCTGACTCACTCCGGATAGAAAGATTGAGGGGGTCAGACACGGCGGAGACTTTCATTGAATATGGGATTGAGACTACGACTGGAATGGAATTGCTCCGTTGATAGATCCAGATTCGCATCCGCCCATCTAAGAGATTTCTTCGTGCCGGGTCGTGAGCTATGTGGAGCGATAAAAAAATGGGATCTATTGGGCTTTCACCTGCACTGCCTTCGCCTAGGACATTAGAAAGAGAAAGGGCTTGCTGCTGGTTCGGAACTCCCCTATCTATTTGAATTGATTTACAGCGCCTATTTTCAAGCTTATAAAAGGAATTGCTTCTATTCACTTTAAAGAGCGTCTCTCCTGTCCGGCTCGATATGAACAAGGTAGGCTGGTAGGTGGGTAGGCTTCTATCCGACTAGTAGGACATGCAGTTCTCCCCTTAGCCTTAGGGCAGGCACGAAATCAATTAACAGCTTCTAAAGAAAAGAGGACGACTTAAGACAGCAAGAACGGCCAAAAGAAGTAAGTCACTTGCAAGCCCAGGAAGAATGAAAAGAAATCGATGAATGTGTCCCGACCAAGCAACGAAGAAGCGCTAGCAGATGAGATTGGACCTATATAGACTAGGAAACACAGGGAAAGACAGTCTTGGGGGTCCCCAAAACAGAGTGAGAACTAGCCCTTTGAGGAGCTCTCTAAGCTGTCTAACTCTCTATTACCATATGCAGAGGGAAACCAGGTTCAATAGCCGGATAGAGTAAGAAAACAACTAAATAGAAATGAGTACTTGCTACGGGTGAAGGAGTAAAGAGTTTCAATAAAAAATATCCTTAATGCGACTGCGGGAAGGCTGTTCCTGCTACATTTCGCTGGGGAAGAAAGAAGGAATTGAGTCTTTTCACATTATCACGGAAAAAGGGGATTGCCTCTTAGTCAATTTTTACTGGAAAAAGACCCGGAACCCCATACCCTCTCATTCACTTACTATAGGCCGAGGAGCGTAGATTCATCTTACTTTTTATAAATGGAAAAAGA